TATCTTAATTTATTTTTATTCTATATCTTCCCGGAGTTCATTCTCCGGGGAATTCCCTTTCAATTATTCCTGTATATTACTTTTGAATCTCCTTTATTTGATAATTTTATTGGAAATCATGTAAAGACAATTCTTATTTGATATAGCTATTTGCGCAAGTATTTTACGATTAAGAAGCAATTGCTTCTTGTACAGATTGTGTATTAATATACTATAACTATAGAATACCCTATTCTCACGAGTTACTGCGTTTATCCGAGTGATCCACAAACGGCGAAAATCCCTCTTTTGTCTGCCTCTATCTCGATGAGAGGAAACCAAAGCTCTCATTTTCTGTTGAGTAATCGTTCGAGTAAGTCTTGAATGAGCCCCTCTAAAGGTTGATGCAAATAAACGAATTTTTGTTCGACGCCTCCGAGCTGTATATCCTCGTTTAACTCTGGTCATTGAATCAGATTAAAGCTTAATGAATAACTAATTGATTTCTCTTCTTTCAGTCATCCTTTTCCCCTTCCCCGGTCGATTAATAACAAAACGGATTATTCCGATATATAAAATATCAATTCCAATGGCTTTTGCTACTATGACCTTCCCAACCACGATTTTGTATTCTATTCCTTCCATTTATTTCACTGGAAATAAGAAATTAGAACGATACTAAATAAAAAAAAAAATAGTGGGTTCCATCGTTTCTATGGTTACCTCTTAAACGGTGAGGTCCTCTCTATACACCGGAGCCTCTTCTTTCATTTAATCAAATGTTATTGTTAACTTGTATAGTTCACACTCTTTGGCTCTACCTATCTACAGTAATAGCTCTTTTCACAAAAAGAGTTATCCATACAGTGACGGCATTTAATTATGAAAGTTGGCTAGGTAGCTGACCCTGTTAGTCCGTTCTTTCAAGAAAAGGAGCATAATCTTTTTGCTTCTTATGATACCATTTCCTCCGCTTAATGGATAACCATTTGCTACCAATGGGGAATTGCTTCTTATTTCAAATCTAGATGATTGGATTTGCACCAATGGAAACCATAAATTCCATATACAATATGGGTATATGATAGATCTTCTCTATCTATCCTATTCATTGGTACCGGTCATTGATACTTAAAAAATTGTCTCATTTGTTCGAACTTATGATCTGAACGAGTCGCACATACACCCTAGTACATGTTCCTCGACGCTGAGGACATCCTCTAAGAGCGGGAGATTTTTTAACATTTCTTATTGGCTGTCTTGTGTTTCTAATAAGTTGTTTAATAGTTGGCATGTCGTATGTATATATATGTATATATAGAATAAAATGGGTTGGTTTAGATCGATCTTAACCTGATGATTGATCATCATGAATTATTTCTATTCAATATCAAATCACAGAAAATTTTAATTATGGTTTGAAATAAAATGGATTTATACGAAATCCCCAGTATTTGAATTTTCGACCGCTACAAGATCAACAATGCCATGAGCTTGGGCTTCTGTTGCTGACATAAAAACATCCCTTTCCATATCCTCGGATACAACCCATAAAGGGTTGCCCGTTCTTTGTACATAAACCTTTGTTATGGTTTCGCGAAGTTTCAGTAGTTCTTCCGCTTCCAGGATAAATTCCCCTGCTTGTGCCTCATAAAAAGAACTAGCAGGTTGGTGAATCATAACCCTGATGATATTGATATAACATCATGAACGGTTCTTCTATCTCGCATGATTGGGCTAAACTAAAGTAGGGGATAAAAAAATAACAAGAAAAAAAAATCAAATAGAATTGAATAACCGTACAGGCATCTTTTGTTCATTGCATACGGCTCCGCAATGGAATTGACTTTTTCTTCTCTTCTATTCTATCGAAGAAAGAAATAGAATCCATCTAATCCAGATCGTTGAATGATCCATTTACCACCCTTCCTTTCATAGAAGTAAAAAAGAATACTATGATGGTTCTGTTACTTTATATATTTATCTCGTCTGTGATTTAGCAATCCCAAAGTTTCTTTTTGATACGATCAAATAAGTAAAAAATGATCTTTTTTTTTCATTTTCGTACTCTTTCTTTCATAGCATAAGTATCAGAAAGAGACTTCTGGTGTGGAAGAAAAATGGTTTGTGACACTGAAATGTACTCCCGACACATAAGATCAAATCGGAAATAACCTTTATTTCATACTACTATCTCGATACAAAATCTCATGTTATGAAAAAACAAAAATGGTTTGTTCATATCGAACCCGAAGTGCCATGCTATTATTACTTATAATTTTCTTTTATAATCAATGTGGCGAAGGCATAGTCTTCTTTTTTTTTTCAATCAAATAAAAACTCATTGGCGCCAAGCGTGAGGGAATGCTAGACGTTTGGTAATTTCTCCTCCGACCAGAATAAAAGATCCCATTGACGCGGCTAATCCCATGCATATCGTATGCACATTAGGTGACACAAATTGCATAGTATCATAAATGGCTATTCCTGGTATTACCCATCCGCCGGGAGAGTTTATAAACAAATAAAGATCCTTAGTACGATCTTCTATACTGAGATATACCATGAGACCAACAAGTTGATTCGAGATCTCGCTATCAACCACTTGGCCTAAAAAAAGTAATCTTTCTCGATAAAGTCGGTTGATTAGGACAAAATTGCATCCCTTAGGAACCGTACGTGCACCTTTGGATACATACGGTTCAAAAAAAATTGCGAAAAAGAAAAAAAAAGAATCAATGTGTCGATTCCAGTTTTATTTCTTTTTTTTTTTTTCTTTTTTTTATGTAACAGGTTTTCTTAATGAAAGGTCTTCTATTAAAAAAAAAACGAGATGAGTTTAGGCTCCCTTCCCTCTAAAAAAAAAAGAGATTACTGAACTTATTAAACTAACCTATCATTGATGTATTGTTTCATCGATATTAAAATCACGATGTCATTGTCTTGTTCCTGAATGGGCCCTTTCAATTCTTTTAGGTTCATGGTCTACCCCGGGAAAAGATCTGTCCGAATTCTATTTGCACATATAGGACAAATGGTCTCAGTACCATTTTTTTGTTATGACTTCTTTTTTTTTTTTTGTTAATTTCGTGTCTTGCTTTCCCAAAACTATTTGATGTATTCATCATACTATTCCGTTGGTCGGCAATTTGGGATCACTACTATCACTACTATAGTAATAGTAGGTATAAGAATCATTTATGATACAAGTGGTAATCATACATATATTATATTAACAATTTGTTATCGATTTGGTATTTTCTGAACGGAGCCTGGATGCTTTATTTTATCAGTCCAAGTAAACCATAAATTCTTCTAAATTGATAATATTGATCCCCAATATAAAATAAATTGATCTAATTGCACTTCACGCTCCGAATGATTGATTGATGCCTCACTCAATACAATATCTCTTGGGCGAAACAGAGGATATCTCGATCAGGGGAGAGAACGGGTAAATCCCATATGACCCAATATGTCTGACAAGTCGCACTATACGTCAACCCAAACCGCATCTTCCTCTCCAGGACTCCGAAAAGGTACTTTTGGAACACCAATGGGCATTAAATTTTTTAAAAAATTAGTACTATACTTCACTTTAATATGGAAACGTAACAATCAATGGTTTATTGTCTTCATCCCTTTTTTCTCTTTATTCTATTTGATACATAGATTGGAAAGTTTATAGAGTAAGACAGAATGAATAAAGAAAAAATTTGAACGAAGAAATCGATCGTTCGAATGATAAACAAGTATCTATCCATTCGTTCCCCAAAAATGGGACCAACCCTCCCATTGCGTATTGGTACTTATCGGGTATAGAATAGATCTGCTTCTCTTTGTTCTTACGAACAAAATTGTTCCGTTATTTTCACGTTATTTTCAATGGAATGGAATAAATATTAATCCTTTCTGATACGGAATCTACTGAAAGGGTTAGGTACATGGTTAGTATATATAGTCTTTTCCAATGCGATAAAATAAAGCGGCATAGTGTCTATTTTTCTTTGATAAAGAGGTATTTCGATGGGTTTACCTTGGTATCGTGTTCATACTGTCGTATTGAATGATCCCGGTCGATTGCTTTCTGTTCATATAATGCATACAGCTCTAGTTTCTGGTTGGGCTGGTTCGATGGCTTTATATGAATTAGCGGTTTTTGATCCCTCTGATCCCGTTCTTGATCCGATGTGGAGACAAGGTATGTTCGTTATACCCTTCATGACTCGTTTAGGAATAACCAATTCGTGGGGTGGTTGGAGTATTTCAGGAGGAACTATAACAAATCCGGGTATTTGGAGTTATGAAGGTGTGGCAGGGGCACACATAGTGTTTTCCGGTTTGTGCTTCTTGGCAGCTATCTGGCATTGGGTATATTGGGATCTAGAAATATTCTGTGATGAACGTACGGGAAAACCTTCTTTGGATTTGCCCAAGATCTTTGGAATTCATTTATTTCTCTCAGGGGTAGCTTGCTTTGGCTTTGGCGCATTTCATGTAACAGGTTTGTATGGTCCTGGAATATGGGTGTCCGATCCTTATGGACTAACTGGAAAAGTACAATCTGTAAATCCAGCGTGGGGCGCGGAAGGTTTTGATCCTTTTGTTCCGGGAGGAATAGCCTCTCATCATATTGCAGCGGGTACATTGGGCATATTAGCAGGCCTATTCCATCTTAGTGTTCGTCCGCCTCAACGTCTATACAAAGGATTACGTATGGGCAATATTGAAACTGTACTTTCCAGTAGTATCGCTGCTGTTTTTTTTGCAGCTTTTGTTGTTGCTGGAACTATGTGGTATGGTTCAGCAACTACCCCAATCGAATTATTTGGTCCTACTCGTTATCAGTGGGATCAGGGATACTTTCAGCAAGAAATATATCGAAGAGTTAGTGCCGGGCTAGCCGAAAATCTTAGTTTATCGGAAGCTTGGTCTAAAATTCCCGAAAAATTAGCTTTTTATGATTATATTGGTAATAATCCGGCAAAGGGGGGATTATTCAGAGCAGGCTCAATGGACAATGGAGATGGAATTGCTGTTGGATGGTTAGGACACCCCGTCTTTAGAGATAAAGAAGGGCGCGAGCTTTTTGTACGTCGTATGCCTACTTTTTTTGAAACATTTCCGGTAGTTTTGGTAGATGAAGACGGAATTGTGAGAGCTGATGTTCCTTTTAGAAGGGCAGAATCAAAGTATAGTGTTGAACAAGTAGGTGTTACTGTTGAGTTCTATGGTGGCGAACTTAATGGAGTAAGTTATTCTGATCCTGCTACTGTGAAAAAATATGCTAGACGTGCCCAATTAGGTGAAATTTTTGAATTAGATCGGGCTACTTTGAAATCCGATGGTGTTTTTCGTAGCAGTCCAAGGGGTTGGTTCACTTTTGGGCATGCTACGTTTGCTTTGCTCTTCTTTTTCGGACACATTTGGCATGGCGCTAGAACCTTGTTCAGAGATGTTTTTGCTGGTATTGATCCAGATTTGGATGCTCAAGTGGAATTTGGAGCATTCCAAAAACTTGGAGATCCAACTACAAGGAGACAAGTAGTCTGATACGACATTGTTGTGGTATCTTTCGCCTCTATTTTTTTTTTATTTGACATTGGGTATCAGAGAAATCTTGACTTGAATCACCATCTTTTCTTTGACTTTTTTTCTTTCTTTATATGATATGGTAAATGATCCCAAATGAATAGGTGTGGAAGCTATAATTGTAAACCACGATCGAATCCATGGAAGCATTGGTTTATACATTCCTTTTAGTCTCGACTTTAGGGATAATTTTTTTCGCTATCTTTTTTCGAGAACCACCTAAGGTTCCGACTAAAAAAATGAAATAACCTTTCGAAATAATTTAATTGAAGTAATGAGCCCCCCATATTGGGCGGCTCATTACTTCAACTAGTCCCCGTGTTCTTCGAATGGATCTCTTAGTTGTTGAGAGGGTTGCCCAAAAGCGGTATATAAGGCGTACCCAGTAAAGCTTACAAGTAAACCAGATATGGAGATGGCGACTAGGGTTGCTGTTTCCATTTTTAGATAATTTCAAGATCACAATGGATCTACGATAAGATCGTTTATTTACAACTACAACGGAATAGTATACAAAGTCAACAGATCTCAACCAATCATTAAATAGGATTTATGGCTACACAAACCATTGAGGATAGTTCTAGATCTGGGCCAAGACGAACTACTGTAGGGGATTTATTGAAACCATTGAATTCGGAATATGGTAAAGTAGCTCCGGGATGGGGGACTACACCACTTATGGGGGTCGCAATGGCTCTATTTGCGATATTCCTATCTATTATTTTGGAAATTTATAATTCTTCCGTTTTACTGGATGGAATTTCCATGAGTTAGGTTTATAAGAACTATGAAGTCCTAGTCTTTCAATCAAAGAAAAAATTACTTTAGACTTGGATTTCTAGACCATTCTATTCTGGTAGTTCGACCGTGGAATTTATTTGTTTTGGTATTTCCGGAATATGAGTGTGTGACTTGTTATAATTGATCCTATTGATAATACATAGAATGGACCTATTATCTCTATCAAGATGATTCTACCTCGTCGGATATTTATTCTAGTATCTGGGGCACGGAATATATAGAATAGATCAAGAAAAGAAATATTTGAACTATGATTCATACCTACTATTTATTCAGACCTCGCAACCGGACTCAAAAAAAATTCAAATAGGTATTTCCTAAATCAAACGAATTTTATTCCTTCAGATTTATTTTGACCGAAGGATAACTCTTTCTCTATATTTTGTTGAGTCATTACATCCATTCATTCAATAAGTGATCATCAAAGGTTCTTACTCAGAGAACCTTTGAGTTTAGCTTGAGGCTAAATCATCGTGGTTCTAGTATGAATCTGAGGTTTCAATTGATTCATAGGGTCTCAACAAGAGAATTCCTATCAATAGTAAAACAAGAGTAAATCCGCAGTACGCACAAAAAAAAACAATAAATCAAATAACAAATAAAAAATAGGGAAGAGAAGATTCAAGAGGCCTGTAACGATCAACATAAAGAAAGACAGACGAGCCAACTTGATATTTTTTGGCATTATCATCACAAAGAAGAGATTCCGGATTTTTGTTACTTCGTATCTTCGAGGCAAATCGAATCAAGTGGTTAATGAAGTTTTTAACTTTCTATTATATATCCGTTGAAATCAGTATTTGTGTGTTTCCGCTTGAGCCGTACGAGATGAAATTCTCATATACGGTTCTCAGAGGGGGAGTTCCATTGGGTTACCTATCTCAATAAAGTATATGATTGGTTTGAGGAACGTCTTGAGATTCAGGCGATTGCAGATGATATAACTAGTAAATATGTTCCTCCTCATGTCAACATATTTTATTGTTTAGGGGGGATCACACTTACTTGTTTTCTAGTACAAGTAGCTACGGGTTTTGCTATGACTTTTTACTATCGTCCAACCGTTACAGAGGCTTTTTCCTCTGTTCAATACATCATGACTGAGGCCAACTTTGGTTGGTTAATCCG